TAATGATACAGAAGATAGTTTTAATGATACAGAAGATAGTTTTAAAGATAGTTTTAATGATACAGAAGATAGTTCTAATGATATCGATGCGAAAGATAGTGATTTAACTCTAGAAGATAGTTCTAATGATAGAGAAGTTAGTTCTAATCATACAGAAGATAGTTCTAATGATACAGAAGATAGTTCTAATGATAACGATGAAACTGATGATAACTATGAAATTGACCCAGCTAGCAAATTTAGGCATTTGTGGGTTCAATGTGATAATTGTTATGGATTAAATTATAAGAGATTTTTTATATCAAAACTGAATATTTGTGAACACTGTGAATGGCATTTGAAAATGAATAGTTCAGATAGAATAGAGCTTTCGATCGATCCGGATACTTGGGATCCTATGGACGAAGACATGGTCTCTCTAGATCCCATTGAATTTCAGGACGAACCACCTTATAAAGATCGTCTTGATGCTTATCAAGCAACGACGGGATTACCCGAGGCTATTCAAACAGGCATAGGCGAACTAAATGGCATTCCCGTAGCAGTTGGGTTTATGGATTTTGAGTTTATGGGGGGCAGTATGGGATCCGTAGTCGGGGAAAAAATCACCCGTTTGATTGAATACGCTACCAATCATTTTCTACCCCTTATTATAGTGTGTGCTTCCGGGGGGGCGCGCATGCAAGAAGGAAGTGTGAGCTTGATGCAAATGGCTAAAATATCGTCTGCTTTACATGAGTATCAATTAAATAAAAAGTTATTTTATATATCAATCCTTGCATCTCCTACTACTGGTGGGGTGACGGCTAGTTTTGGTATGTTGGGTGATATCATTATTGCCGAACCCAATGCTTACATTGCGTTTGCGGGTAAAAGAGTAATTGAACAAACATTGAATATAGAAGTACCCGAAGGTTCGCAAGAGACTGAACCTTTATTCGAGAAGGGATTATTCGACCTAATCGTACCACGTAAGTTTTTAAAAAGTGTTCTGACTGAGTTATTAAAGCTCCACGCTTTCTTTCCTTTGACTAAAAATGCAAATCAAAACTAAATAGAGGGCTAAGTTCAATTATTTGTAGCAAAGGAGTAGTTAGTTTATTCGGAATTAAAATTAAAGGAAATAGGAATTTTGTTTGGCGACCTATGTACAAAGATGAATAGGTTTATTTATTTAGCTCTACGTTTTCTTCTATATCCTCACTTAGATATAGATATATAGATACTTAGATCTATACTAAGGATTGACTATAGTTATAGTTAAATAATAATCAAAATTCTTAATTATAATTATTATAAGATATCTTTATTTATAAATAATAATAACAGGTACGAACAATAAATCGAGGTACCCATTCTATGAACCTTCCCGCTTTTTTTGTGCCTTTAGTAGGCCTAGTTTTTCCGGCAATTGCAATGGCTTCTTTATCTCTTCATGTTCAAGAAAACAAGATTGTTTAGACCTGATGGACCCCATCTGTTCTATTTTTTTTTTCAAAAACTTAGACTTACATCATAACTAACACAGATATCTATTTAGCGAAATATGATATAAGATGTGATTTCTGCCAAACATAAAGGCATAAAGTAAAGGACTCTTATACCTGCAGAAACATAATAATATATGGGTAAATGAATTCTAGCCGTTTTCAAATCGACCAGGATCGCTGGATGGCTGAAATAAAAAGTCCTCGGATCTATATGTATAGTGGGATCATATGAAGGGTATGTTATTTTTTTAGTTTAGATTAGATCTAAGTAATTTGATGAATTACTCCTAAAGGTTCACATCAAACTAGTGCTAGTTGATGAGAGTTACTTCGGAAACAAAACAAAAAAGGTAAAGTCAAATTAATTTGAGGGTTTCTCTCAATTCCAATAAAATAAAATCGGATCAAGTATGAATTGGCGATCAGAACATATATGGATAGAACTTATAATGGAGTCTCGAAAAATAAGTAATTTCTGCTGGGCCTTTATCCTTTTTTTAGGTTCATTAGGATTCTTATTGGTTGGAACTTCCAGTTATCTTGGTAGAAATTTAATATCTTTTTTTCCGTCTCAGCAAATCATTTTTTTTCCACAAGGTATCGTGATGTCTTTCTACGGGATCGCGGGTCTCTTTATTAGTTCCTATTTGTGGTGCACAATTTCCTGGAATGTAGGCAGCGGTTATGATCGATTCGATAGAAAGAAAGGCATAGTGTGCATTTTTCGGTGGGGATTTCCTGGAAAAAATCGTCGCATATTCCTCCGATTCCTTATAAAAGATATTCAGTCCATTAGAATAGAAGTTCAAGAGGGTATTTATGCCCGTCGTGTCCTTTATATGGACATCCGGGGCCAGGGGGCCATTCCCTTAACTCGTACTGATGAGAATTTGACTCCACGAGAAATTGAGCAAAAAGCTGCTGAATTGGCCTATTTCTTGCGTGTACCAATTGAAGTATTTTGAAAAAAAAAAAAAGGGAAATGGGTGTTTTGTGGAAAAAATGCAAGAATCCTCTTTTTTTTCTATAACATAACCTATAACCTAAGTGAAGTTTCATCAGAAGGGTCATTTCGAGCCAAAGCGGGCGGAACAATTACAAAACGAAATTCTTTATTTTTGTCACTCGACGTTTTATTTTCTCCTTTCTTTTGTGTTCCTTAATAACCAAAAAGGTAAAGCGTTTCTTTGAGTCATTCATTGAAAGGAGACTGTTGTTTCGAATTTGCCCAATTGAGATATCGGGAAACTTTATTTTTTTAGTATTTCTTCATTGGAAATGGATTGATTTTTAGTCGATTTCTCTAGTCTTTCGAGATTAAAAGACTAATATAAAAATCACAAATAAAATAGATTAAATTAATAGGTTCCATACCTTGTATAGAACTCATGCGTGAAAGAAGGATTCGATCACATAGAGTCGACGAATGAAGTGGGTTGATTAACAATTCACAGATGAAAAAATGGCAAAAAAGAAAGCATCCACTCCTCTTGTATCTATAGTATTTTTTCCTTGGTGGCTTTCTCTCTCATTTAAAAAAAGTCTGGAATCTTGGGTTACTAATTCGTGGAATGCCGGGCAATCCGAAATTTTTTTGAATGATATTCAAGAAAGGGGTATTCTAGAAAAATTCATAGAATTAGAGGAACTCTTCGTCTTGGACGAAATGATCGAAGAATACTCGGAGACACGTCTACACAAGCTTCCTATACCTCTAGGAATACAAAAAGAAACGATCCAATTAATCAAGATACACAACGAAGATCGTATCCATACGATTTTTCACTTCTCAATAAACATAATCTGTTTTGTTATTCTCAGTGGTTATTCTATTTTGGGTAACGAAGAACTTGTTATTCTTAACTCTTGGGCCCAGGAATTCCTATATAACCTAAGCGACACAGTCAAAGCTTTTTGTATTCTTTTAGTAACCGATTTATGTATCGGATTCCATTCACCCCACGGTTGGGAATTACTGATTGGCTCTGTCTACAAAGATTTTGGATTTGTTCAGAATGATCAAATCATATCGGGTCTTGTTTCCACTTTTCCAGTCATTCTTGATACAGTTTTTAAATATTGGATTTTCCGTTATTTAAATCGCGTATCTCCGTCACTTGTAGTTATTTATCATTCAATGAATGACTGATAACGGATCCACTCATATTAATCTAATCCAATTCGAAGGTTTGCAACTTTGTAGTTGTACATAAACAAAGCGTTGAAAATTTATGCTTTCTATTTTTACCCATCTTCAGGATGAATCCTATATTATTCCAGTAACTAACAGAATCGTGGATAGGGAACTATATTAGTGACTTACCCCACCTATTGTAGAAATTTTGGTATCAACGTTTGAACCATGGAAACTAGAAATACTTTTTCTTGGATAAAGGAACAGATTACTCGATCTATTTCCGTATCGCTCGTGATATATATCATAACTCAGACGGCCATTTCAAATGCATATCCCATTTTTGCACAGCAGGGTTATGAAAATCCACGAGAAGCGACGGGGCGTATTGTATGTGCCAATTGTCATTTAGCTAACAAGCCCGTGGATATTGAGGTACCGCAAGCGGTACTTCCTGATACTGTATTTGAAGCGGTTGTTCGAATTCCTTATGATATGCAACTCAAACAAGTTCTTGCTAATGGTAAAAAGGGGGGTTTGAATGTAGGGGCTGTTCTTATTTTACCGGAAGGTTTTGAATTAGCTCCCCCCGATCGTATTTCTCCCGAGATGAAAGAAAAGCTAGGAAATTTGTCTTTTCAGAGCTATCGCCCTAATAAAAAAAATATTCTTGTGATAGGTCCTGTCCCCGGTCAGAAATATAGTGAAATTGCCTTTCCTATTCTTTCCCCTGACCCCGCTACTAAAAAAGATGTTCACTTCTTAAAATATCCTATATACGTAGGCGGGAACAGGGGAAGGGGTCAGATTTATCCTGACGGGAGCAAGAGTAACAATACAGTTTATAATGCTACAGCAGCGGGTATAGTAAGGAAAATCATACGAAAAGAAAAGAAGGGGGGATATGAAATAACCATAACAGATCCGGATGGACGTCAAGTGGTTGATATTATCCCCCCAGGACCAGAACTTCTTATTTCAGAGGGGGAATCCCTGAAATTTGATCAACCATTAACGAGTAATCCTAATGTGGGCGGATTTGGTCAGGGGGATACGGAAATAGTACTTCAAGATCCATTACGTGTCCAAGGCCTTTTATTCTTCTTGGCATCTGTTATTTTGGCACAAATCTTTTTGGTTCTTAAAAAGAAACAGTTCGAGAAGGTTCAATTGGCTGAAATGAATTTCTAGACTTGCGGATTTTTTGACATCAAGTTTGTAAAAGGGATTTTTCGTCTTCCCAGCCTTAGGCACAAGAAAGGGAATTTGCTACACCCCCTTCTTGTGCCGAAGAGAAATGATTCTTGATGCGCTTGTTCAAATATTCCTAGTCTTTTTTTACAGATTTACCGGAACCCTTTTTTATTTTTTACGCA